ACAAAAGGATTCGCAAATAAAAGCGCTAATGCCACGACCAGTCCATAAATTGTTAAAGCTTCCATAAAAGCCAGACTAAGCAATAAAGTACCTCGTATTTTACCCTCTGCTTCTGGTTGTCTCGCGATACCTTCTACGGCTTGGCCCGCAGCAGTACCTTGACCAACCCCAGGTCCAATAGAAGCAAGCCCTACGGCCAATCCAGCAGCAATAACAGAAGCGGCAGAAATCAGTGGATTCATGGTAAGCTCCTCGCACAAAAATAAAGAAATGGTTAATGATACAATTACTAATACAAAGATCCATCCAGTCCAAGTAACTAAGAACTACGAATTCAAGTAATGAGATGATTAAGTGAGGATTCTATTTTATCATCAATCCAATCAATCCATAAAGTTTTAGTTCTTCCATTTCTTTGTTCCTCATTTTTCATTCCTCGTTTTTTTTCTTCGATATGTCTATATGCTTGATTTCATCTGTTTATTCATTCGTCACAGATGAAAGGAAAGGACTTTTCTAAGGACTTTTATATGGAAATCCCATCCCACTATAAATTGGATGGGAAAGGAAATGAAATATGTGGTAGTTCATATATAACTAGTCAATATCTAATATCACATATACATGTTTTTCTTCCATAACGTAAACCAATCATTCACTTCTAATATTGAATTTATTCAATTCAACCCAACCGGATTCTAGAATAAGTCTTAAAAAAAAAAAAAGAGTTAGCTTATGGTCATTACATCACATATACCTAGTTGATGCTCGCTAACCCTTAATCACCCGTCGGAATCAGATAACATAAGAATTCTTACTCAAATTATGAATCGTAATATTGTAATTGATTGACTGAACAAATAGAAAAAAGAAATAGGCTATTTATTGGGAAGGGTGCAACATAAGTGGGCCAAAGGGAGGAATCATACGAAAAAGATCTTTTAGATATCTTTCTTTTTTTTTTTTTTTTACAATTCCCTATAATTTTTTTTGCTACTACTGTGGATTTTATCTATCATATTTTTATAGATTATGTTTAAATATGTTAAAAATTCATTATTAATTATCTGGGATAAACTAATAAACTAAAAATTTGAAAAAACTAATCAATGATGACCTTCCATGGATTCGCCTATATAAGCCGCGGCTAAAGTTGCAAAAATAAGAGCTTGAATACCACTTGTAAATAATCCAAGGAACATGACAGGTATAGGAACCACTGAAGGTACTAAAGAAACAAGAACAACAACTACTAATTCATCAGCCAATATATTCCCAAAAAGTCTAAAACTAAGTGATAAGGGTTTTGTGAAATCTTCTAGGATGTTAATTGGTAAAAGTATTGGAGTTGGTTGAATGTATTTACCGAAATAACCCAACCCTTTTTTGCTAAGACCCGCATAAAAATATGCCACTGATGTAGGTAAAGCTAAAGCTACAGTAGTATTTATATCATTCGTGGGTGCGGCTAACTCCCCGTGAGGTAACTGTATAATTTTCCGAGGTAAAAGAGCCCCTGACCAGTTAGAAACAAAAATAAATAAGAACATTGTTCCAATAAAGGGAACCCAAGGACCATATTCGTCTCCGATTTGGGTTTTACTCAAGTCTCGAATAAATTCAAGGACATATTCGAAGAAATTCTGACCGTCAGTCGGAATGGTTTGCGGATTCCGAACAGCTATAGTGACTGAACCTAATAAGATAGCAATTACGACCCAAGAAGTAATAAGTACTTGAGCATGGACTTGGAAACCTCCTATTTGCCAATAGAGATGTTGGCCTACTTCCACACCGGACATATCATATAAACCTTTGAGTGTGTTGATGGAACATGGTAGAACATTCATATTGCCCTCTGACAGAAATAGAACTTAAAAAGTAATTATTTTGATTCAGCCATCTCTTTTTCGATATTCAGGAATAGTAACCGATTCAATAAATATATCTGGAGTTCTCGAAGTAATTGACTTATCTTATTATTAATCAACGATTTCTTATATAGCTAGAACGGCCCTCACAAATCGCGTATACTAATTTGTTAAGAATTAATCGGATTGAAGCTATAGCGTCATCATTGGCTGGAATCGAAAGATCTGCGAGATCCGGATCACAATTTGTATCGATTAAACAAATCGTTGGAATTCCTAAAGTGACACATTCTCGAAGAGCCGTATATTCTTCTTGTTGATCAACGATGATTACAATATCAGGTAACCCCGTCATATATTTAATGCCGCCCAGATATGTTTGCAAGCGAGATAATTGTCTCTTTAACATTGCTGCATCTCTTTTCGGAAGACGATTCAGCCTTCCCGTCTTTTGTTCCGCTCTCAAGTCCCTGAATTTCTGAAGTCTTGTTTCTGTAGTAGACCAATTCGTTGACATACCACCGAGCCATTTTTTATTCACATAATGACATCGAGCCCTTATTGCAGCCGATGCTACTGAATCAGCTGCTTTACTTTTATTTTTAGTACCAACTATTAAGAATTGTTTTCCCCTACTGGCTGCATCAAAAACTAAATCACAGGCTTCTGATAAAAAACGGGCAGTTCTGATAAGATTTGTAATATGAATACCTTTACGCTTTGCAGAAATGTAAGGGGCCATTCTAGGATTCCATTTCTTAGTACCATGACCAAAATGAACTCCTGCTTCCATCATCTCTTCCAAATTTATGTTCCAATATCTTCTTGTCATTTCTCCCCCCCCACTTTCTCTTTTTTTTTTTAGAGACGAGGTGCCTTGAAATATAAAATTGTTCCGATGGAACCTTCTACCGGAGATTGACCATTGATACATGATCCAAGCTATTAATTCCTTTCTATTCGTTAAAAAAAAGAAAAAAAAAAATGACCGGACTAGATAGTTAAGTTAAAAGAAAAATCTGCTCTTAGGAATCTGTAAATCCTAATTGTTCTGATGTATCGTGGAAATTATTTGAGATGCAAGAATCAAATAATTCTCTGTGGTGGAATAAAATATCTCTCATGTCCCCCTCAAAAAGATTCTTCTTTTTTATTTCTACTAAAAAAATGTTGCTGTGTTGCCTTAAACGATGCACTAATCCTTTGAATCCGGTACCAACAGGTATGATTCCCCCCAGAACAACATTCTCTTTCAGGCCTTTCAACCAATCGATACGGCCTCGTAGAGCGGCTTTTGCTAAAACTCGAGCAGTTTCTTGAAAACTTGCTTCGGATATGAAACTTTGAGTATTCAGAGACGCCTTCGTTATTCCCAATAAAACGGCTCGGTAACAGATCGCTTCTTCCAAAGCACGCCCCGTTCGTTCCGCTCGCAATAATCCAATCAATTCTCCAGGTAAAAAAACATTAGACATTCCATCTTCTGAAACCAAGACTTTGGATGTGATTTGACGTACAATAATTTCTATATGCCTATTATGGATCTGTACCCCCTGGGATCGATAAACCTTTTGAATCTTATTAACCAAAGAGATACGGCTTTGCGCTATGGTTAGCTCAGCGCCAATCAAAAATACCCAAGGACTTCCAAGAATTCTTGTTATACGTTCGTTCCAACCTTCAATCCTCTTTTCTAAGTTCATTGATATTGAATCAATCGAACGCACTTCTAACACTTGTTCTACTTTAGGAAGACCTTGCGTTATATCACCAGATCTCGATTTTTCATATATAAATGTAACTAATGTATCTCCTTCATAAAGGATTTCCCCATAATGACCATGAACGGTTGCTCCTGGAGTAGCCAAATACGGCTTTGCTGATCTTATTACTAAAGAGTCAACATGAACAATTAGAACCTGACCAGATTTTAGGTGTGGTCCGTATTTAGATATACATACATTTTCACAAAAAAACTGTCCAAGGCTAATTATTGTCGACCTTTCGTCACAATAGTTGTGAGGGAGAAAATACCAATTAAAATTGAATGGATTCAAAATGATGTTACTGCATGGATCGGAATTAAAAATTATCCCGTTTTCATCCATTAAAAAGTATTTAAGTACTTGGAAAGTCTGTTTTAAATTGTCAAATAAAAAATATTTTTTTATCAAAATTTGATTCTGCGTTATGAGATAAAAAAATGAATAAAAATTCGTAATTTTAGGAGCAATTCCTAAAGGACCCAAGGAATTACTAATTGGAAGTATGGGGTTCCCTTTAATTGATTCTTTTGTCGCATTGTTATTAAAATGAAATTTCAAACCGTTGAGCGGACCCATTCGAAAACAATTAGATGATGACAAAATGATCAAAGATTGGCATTTCTTAGTTCTATTCAATAACGTACGAATAGTTCCTTGATGTTGGGTAAGAGATTGTTGAATCCTTGTCTTAGAATAAAAAGGATTGAGATTGATACGATCAGATTCCTTATCAGGGATCAATCCTGATCCTGCCGGATCATTTCTTTTCCCGGTATATGAAATAGGAAACTTCACTAAGTCCATTCTTATGAAATCTATAATTAGATCATTTACCCTTACTTGAACAAAGGAAGCATGAACCTCATCTATAGAAGAACCTTTTTTATCTTGGTCCCAATTCAATACTAAACAAGTTCGAACTAATTGAATACTTGTTTGAGAAATTCCTCGAATCGGTTTGCCATTTCCATAAAGTATATAATTTATAACTCGAAGTTGTACATTATCCCTTTCCGGCAACAGATCCTGGGGAAAAAGTGTTGCTAAATTAATCCCGTCTGCTATTTCATATGTGACTACGGGTCGAGCTAAAACAAAATACTTTTTCTTGATAGGTGTGATCCGTTGGATATAGATCCAATTTTTCAAAAAGTTTTTTGATTCCTTTGAATTTTCTTTTCTTGTTCCTGGCGGTATCAAGATACCACTATACCAGGATATCTTATCCGTCTCTCCAGGAAAATGAATATCTCCAGAAAATATTTTAAGTTCAATTTTTTTTTTTTTTTTTTCTACTCGGACCAATCCGCCTACTCGGCTTTTTGTATTTAAAGTGATTTGTGTATCTACTCCAACGATACTATTGTTCCGTACCATTATGGAAGAAGATCCAGGTAAAATATGCACTTCCTCGGGAATGAAAAAAAACCGATCTATTTTCATTTGGTATTTTGGCCTAACTTCTTTTGTTCCTCGATATTCAATCAAATCCTCTTTTTTAACGATTGAATGCACCCCTATAGTCCCATATTTAGTAATTCCCGAACTATTTCTTCTGTATCGGGGATCATCGAAATAAGCAAGAATACTATTTCTGCGGAAAATACCATTTATGGGTATTTCAATTGAGATACCTGAACGGGATATTTGTTCTTTCTCTCGTTGTTGATTAGATTGGAATGGAATGATGAATCTATTTCTTCGCCTCTTTGCCAATAAATCAGAATTTTCGTAGAGAATGGCAGGATATAGGAAATTGCAATGGCTGTTGCGTACGATTCGATCCGGTCGTGAATAATCAAGAATCCTATCCGCCTTTTTATCAGAAAAATCCGAACCAAACAATTTGTGTCTCGCTTGATCATTAGTTACAGAGAGCTTAGAAATAGATCTTTGTTCGACAGAAAGAGAATGAATATTCATTTGATCTTGATCTTTATGGAGCGAAAAAGGGACTATACTAGATCTGTATGGATCTCCGGATAATATCCATAAATGACTTGTTTTTGGTAAGAGGTGAACATTACCATATGTATATTCAGGTGCATGGTACACGTCCGTACTCCAGTGCATTTCGCCCTCGGAGTCAGAATAAATATGTTTTCGAACCCTCTCTTTAAAATTCAAGGTGGATGTTCCTGCGCGAATTTCAGCAATAACTTGTTCTGATTCTACATATTGATCATTTTGAACTAAAAGAAAACTTTTTGGTGGAATATTAACATTATGTAGAATATCCTGACTTTCTATAGTTACATATAAGTCTATATAACATAGAAAAGCGGGATGTCCATGACGTGTACGTGTCGGATGAACCAAATCCTCATTGAATTTTATTTTTCCATTAGAAGGAGCTCGTACATGTTCTGCAGTACCGCCTGTGAATACTCCACCGGTATGAAAAGTTCTTAATGTTAGTTGAGTCCCAGGTTCCCCAATAGATTGACCCGCAATAATACCCACAGCTTCCCCCAATTCGACCAGGTCGCCATGAGTGGGACTCCGACCATAACATAATCGACAGATCCAAGATGTACTTCTGCAAGTAAAAGGGGTTCGAATAGATATTGGTTGTGCTCGAAAGGTTATGAATTTATTGACAAGTCCAATCCCAATATCTTGATTTCTAATGGCAATGCATCGCGAACCCATATATATATCGTCTGCTAATACACGACCAATTAATGTTTGGATAAAAATTCTTTCTGTCATCATCCCATTTCGAGGACTCATAGAAATGCCTCGGATGGTACCACAGTCTGTTCTACGTACAACAATGTGTTGTACTACTTCAACAAGTCTACGCGTGAGGTATCCAGCATCTGATGTCCGTACAGCAGTATCCACAACTCCCTTGCGGGCTCCGTAACAGGAAATGATATATTCCGTTAAAGAGAGTCCTTCTCGTAAATTGCTTTGAATGGGTAAATCAATCATTTGTCCTTGGGGATCCGACATTAATCCTCTCATACCTACTAATTGGTGTACCTGAGATGCATTTCCTCTAGCTCCTGAAAAAGACATTATATGTACTGGATTAGAGGCGTCAGTCATCCGAAAATTAGAATTCATTTCTTGTCGCAAATATTCACTTGTAGCATACCATATCTCAATGGATTGACGTAATTTTTCTACCGCATGTACATTCCCATAATGATGGTGTTTTTCCAAAATAAAACTTTGTTGTTCAGCATCTTGGACGAGCCATCCCTTAGAAGGTATTGTTAAAAGATCATCAATTCCTAATGAAATGGATGTAGCAGTGGCTTGCTGGAAACCCAGAGTCTTTACTTGATCCAGGATGTGTGATGTATATGCCATTCCAAAGTGATCTATTAATCTGCTAATAAGTCGTTTCATGGCAGTTCCATCTATCGCTTTATTGTGAAAGACCAAATCAGCCCGTTCTGCCATAAGTACCTCCATATTCCGATGAGTAGGATTCGACAATAGGTTTGAGTCAGTGATTCGAAGACTTCCTTTCCTCGATCTTGATTCGTGTAGAAATTCGGGAATTATAAAATTAGTTGAATCATAGAGAACGAATTCTCACGGATATCATATAATTACTTAGCTTAGGTACCATATGAGCAAGCCCGGCAAAACCCTTGTATGGCTTCTTCTATTTCTCGATAAAAAGAAATATGACCAACGGTGGTTCGGATGTATATACAAATAATTTCTTTTTTTACATTTCTTACTATTAGATAGTGCCCATAAATCTCATGATAGGTACCCAAAGATTCATATTGAACTTCAATGGGAACTTCTTTTGGTGCAAGGACGCGTTGATCTAGTCGCCACCGGAGCCACAGAGGGCTATCTAAATTGATTCGTTTCTGCCGATAAGCTCCAAGTGCATC